TTTCACTAGTAGTATGGGGAAGGAGTGGACTCTAGAAGTACTACTAATTGAGTTTAGGAACTAAACAGTATCACTTTTTTTATAGATCGTTCGGCAAAGTTTTTTTTATTTAAAATTTCACTATTTCAATTTAAAATTTTATTTTTAAATTGAAATAGAAATGAAAAATATCTTCATTTCGAAATTCTCTTGGATTTTAGTTGAGTAATGTATTCTATGAATAATAAATATATATGAAGAATACTCTTTCAATCAAAGAAATATTTCAATTATTTCCGTGTTCGTATTTTGAAAGTAAAAAAAGTAAAAGGAATACAAATGGTAGGAAATTTATTCCAACTGAATTCTTCATAAATTTTCTATTTCGATGAACTTACTCTTACCAAAGTTAGATATGGACCATGAGGAAGAACGGAACTTTTTTTTATTTTGTTTACCTCTTTACTGTTCAAAGATCAAAGAGAAAACAATTCGGTTATTCCATTACGTGGATACACATTGGGAAACAACATAGTAGTTGTCTAACGAGATACTGCACATCCTAAAATATTGTCTTGGGCGAGTCACATATTGCGCCGCTTGTTTTAGTTTTACTATTTTAGAAATTTTATTTATGTTTTGCTTGTTTTATTGAACCCATTTCATATCGTGGTTCAAACGTTAAAAGTCGACGGGTTTTACTAATCCTTTTCGAAATCCGAAGAAGTCATTGATTCTTTCGATCGGGATTCATATTGAAAATAATCAGAAATCTAGGAATTCTAATCGTAAAAGTCGCTTTCGATTATTTCAAATTAATTTAATTGAAATCAACACAAATTAAATACAAATAGATAAAGCAAAGAAATAGAATTGGGATACTATATAATATACATTATCACTATATACGTAATTAAATCGATTTCTATATATATAGAAAAGGAATATGATGATACTATTGTAGATTGATCTATATTAATCTATATTAAATTAACCCGCATTACAATACAACTTTATACACTACAATAACAATACTAGATAGTATGGTAGAAAGAAATATCTGAATCTTTCTACCATACTATCGTATCTCATAGAATACGACTGATTCTAGTCTGCCCATTTCATTTAAGACGCGAAATTTTTATCCTTTTCTTCTCTGCAATTATTGATAAGAAATAAAAAATCAAGTTTAATTCAAATTAATCACCTTGGCTGACTGTTTTTACGTATATTATAAGTAAAAAAGCAGTAGGAACTAGAATAAACAGTGCAGTAGCAATAAATGCGAGAATATTTACTTCCATAATCTCATTGTTTAATTTTTCTTTAATTCGCAATAACTCGGGAGTTAATCCCATAGAGATAATAAATCTTTCGCCTGTAAATTCAATGGGATGCATTACATCTCGATGATATCGAATCGGATCAATATCATGAATAACAATATCGGAGCTATCAAATAGATTCATCGTCAAGAATTGAATAGTATAACATAGGACGATCTTTTATCCATACTGAACTCAAAATTTGATTCCCGATACAATCAATAATTCCTTTATTTATTTATCATTCTTTTCCATTCTTTCTTTTCTATAACCTACCGCCCTCTTTGTACAATCATCTGATGAAGTATCATCTAACCGCCTTTCCACTTACCAAACAAACCCCAACAAACAATAGAAGCTCAATGAAAAAAAAGGAAGGAGCTAAGTTATAAACTCCTTTTTTTAATGAGCCAATCTTCTTGGAAAACAAAAGAAGTATGATAAAGACGAGTACAAATTCCGGTATAAAAAAATCGAATATTCCATCAAATTAACTATTTTTTTATATATTTATATATAAATTTAAAAAGTTTGTTCTTTCAAGGAAAAACCCTTATAAAAAAAAAAWAAAAAAAATKCATTACCTCGCTAATAAAAAAGTGATCCTTGTTTGATCTTTATTTTTTGAATATCCTCTTTCATTGGATTAGTAATGGGACGCATATATCAAAAGCTCAATGCGAAATTTGAATGAGATAGATTATTTCAAATTAGTAAAATTTGAAATTGAGGTTACACAAAATAGGGCCCGAAAAGGATATACTTTTATTTTAATCTTAAAAAAAAAGTATTCTATACTATTCTATACACAGTAACTATGTTCAATTTATTTTATATTGTACAAATTCCATTTATGTATGTACTCCCGGGAAACATACAATACTCTACTCTATTTCATATTTCACAGATCGGGAGTAATTGAAAAAGCCAGACCCAGTACAGTACGGTATCCCGTGGAATCCTGAATCTGATGCTAATAATATAATAATTGTACTAATCCACATATGCCTCTCTCCCATCAATCGAATCGGTACTAGTCGAAGAAATGGAAATTCCCCCATTTGGTTGATGATAAATGTGAAACGAAAAAGAAAAAAAGAAGAGGGATCGCTGTTGGGAATGAAATTATGTTATTTGGACTTCTTTTCACAAAAAATAGAGAGATGAATTGATATAGTTTTTTATTGGATTTGGAT